TAATTTTCCTTTCATGGGGTTTCTCCATTATTTATTTGGTTCTGTATTTTAAAAAAAAAACACATTTAAGTTCAATACTAAGGATAGGTGTCATTTTGACTCAAGGTTTTGCTACTTCAAACCTTTTAAATCAAATCCATAAATCTGTAATATTAGTACCTGCTCTTCAATCCCAATGGTTAATGATGCATGTAAGTATGACCCTAGTGGGCTATGCAGCTCTTTTATGCGGATCCTTATTATCAGTAACACTTTTAGTCATTACATTTCAAAAAAGGGTAATGATTTTTAATAAAAACAATTTTTTAGTAAGTAAACCATTTTCTTTTTCTTTTGGTAATAATCAAAATGAAAAGATAAAAACGGTTTTACAAAGCACTTCTTTTTTTTCAACTAGGAATTTTTACAGATCCCAATTAATTCAACAATTGGAACATTGGAGTTATCGTGTTATTAGTATAGGTTTTTTTTTTTTAAGTATAGGTATTCTTTCGGGAGCTGTGTGGGCTAATGAAGCATGGGGATCATATTGGAATTGGGACCCAAAAGAAACTTTGGCATTTATTACTTGGATTATATTCACGATTTATTTACATATTCAAACGAATACAAATTCGAACGGGAAAAATTCTGCAATTGTAGCTGTTATAGGCTTTCTTCTAATTTGGGGATGCTATTTTGGGATCAATCTATTAGAAATAGGACTGCACAGTTATGGTCCATTTCTATTATTTCTATTCTAATCTATAAAGAGCTTGATAAATACAAATATAAAATAGATGTTACAATTCAAATTTTTGAATTAACTTCAGAAAAGAAACGGAGTGCAATATCCATATGAGAGATTCTTCATTTTCATATTAACCAATATATCAATTACGAATAACATATAGATTCGTAACTGTAAATTTACTTCTATAGATTTTGAACATCATAAAAAACATATACTACACTTGAACCATATAAACCCGTACTCAAAAACAAAATAGATATATTAAAATTAAATAAAATGATTAATATTTAATATAAAGTACGGGTTTATTGGTAAAAAAGAAAAAATGACAATTTTTAAAACTATTAACTATCAATAAGTTAGACCCATGCTGCGAGTTGTTTCAGACCATAGATAAACCCGAACACTCAAAAAATCTGTTGGACAGGCGGATTCGCATCTTTTACAACCGACACAGTCCTCCGTTCTTGGAGCAGAAGCAATTTGTTTAGCTTTGCAGCCGTCCCAAGGGATCATTTCTAATACATCTGTAGGACAAACTCGGACACATTGAGTGCACCCGATACATGTATCATAAATCTTTACTGAGTGCGACATTGGATCTATAAATATTGTCAAACATCATAAAATTTCAATCTAATAAATTTGTAAATGAATGATATATTTAGATACTAGATGAATCAATGATTTATCAAAATTTTGAATTATTTCTCGATACATCTATAACTATGTGTGCGGACTAGCTTTCAAAAATTTAAGAAACTTGATTCGCATTAAATTTTATTTTTTAGATTATTAGAATTAAAAATATAAATTTAATCTTAAATCATTACAATACAATATTATATATATATCATTTAAATTATTTTAATTTAATCATTAAAATTAAAAAAATGAATCTTATTTGAATTCTGTTATGATATATATTGAGTAAGAATACATATAGTAAAAAAATCTATCATCAACGAATTTTCAACTGCGGATACATACGTATCCTTAACATACTGAAATGGATGCTATTATTGGGATCAAACCAATATCGATTTATACAAGTAAAATCCTCTAATCGAAAGTTGGTCCAAAGAAAAAACTTCAATTTAATTAATTTTTTTTTTTCGCTTGTACTATTTAAAAATAGTTTCTTTTTTTTAAAATTGAAACAATTTAAAATTCTAAATTCTCTACAACGTCGAGATGATAAAATAGTTTCAGGAACAAATAAATCATCAGAATTATCGACACTCATATTTTTATCAATAATATATCCATTTTTGTTTATTTGATGCTTGTTCTTATAAAAACATGAACTACGTACAATTTTATAAATAATAAATTTTCTTTTTTTTTTTACAGACATACGAATCGGTTCAAGAATTAATATTCCCCTTTTCATTGATTTTGTACAAGTTAATTTATTCTGAATTAACATGATATCCAGACTCATTTCTTCTCTTCGAATAGAAGATAGAGCCATTTCTTTTGGATTTATAAGTCTAAGTAGGAAACAATATACTTTAATATTGTTGATTATTTTTTGCTTCATAAGATTATCCCATCTCAATTGAAAAAGCAAATATCTTTTGATGAAAATATGAAATCCTGCTTTTGTATTATTCTTGTATTTTGTGTTTTTTTTTTCATCAGATTGAATCCTAGAATCATTGTAAAATAGTAAAAATTTTTGTAAAAACCAAAGTTCCATATTCGATCTCGACTTACTTAGTATTTCATTCTCCTTTTTTTTTTTTTTGATAAAGTGTAAGATACAAAAAACCTTGCTTATCAAAAATATATACTTTTTTTCTATTTAAAAGAAAAAGAATTTGACAGTCAAAATATTTTTGATTCAACTTTTGTTCTATATCCCGAATATTATCGTATCGTCGATAATTATTGACAAAATTATTGATAGGGATATTTTTTATTTTATCGAGTAATTTGTTTTTATATGTATTAGAATTTATAAAAGGTATTTTTTTTATTACTTGTAATTTTTCTTTTAATGGCGATCTAGACATATAACTAGAGTAGGACACCTTATTTTCATTTTCATAATTATAGTATAAATATGCTAAAAGATCATATCGATAGTGTTTTGTAAAATGAAATTTTTGATCTGAACCTAAAATTTTTTCATAATAAGGTTGTTTTTCATGATAAATTAATGCTGATTTATCAGATAAATATTCTTTGTTTAAATCTATAGAATGTTGATTTACTCTATTTCTCCATTTTTGTGGTACTAATCGAGACCATATAATTGGTGATAAATTATAATGATAATTATTTTTTAGACAACCTTTCCATTTCTTTTTGTCATAATTCAAAAGTTTTTTATGTCTTAATTTTGAGTTGCAATGAAAGATTCTTTGTGTTATAAAAAATTGTTGAATTACATTTTTAATAAAAGCAGACATTTCATGATATTGAAAGACATATCTTAAGTTATGCAAGTAATTAATTGGTATTTGTGAGAATTTATAAAACACATATGTTTGTGACAAGGAAGATAATACAAATGGAATAGTTGAGTTTTTATTATTATTAATATTAAGTAACTTTTTTATAGTTGAAATAAACCGAATTGTTATTTTTTTTGTTTGATACACTCTTTCTTTCTTTTTTGTATCATTGTTATTGCAAATGTATTTATCAAACCTTTTTTGTATTAATTGAAGAAAGAGTTGTACATTGAGACTTAGTCTTTTTATGCTACTGATATATAAAAATAGAAAATTATTTATGTATATTTCTTTTATAAAAAATTTGGATTCGTAAATGAATCGCGAATTTTTTGGTTTTAATATCCCCGGAAAACGTTTTGGCAATTTTTTTAATTTTAATTTGATTAGATTGACTCGTTTATTATTATTATTTTTAGTAGGACAAATCCGGATAGTTAAAAATCTGTTTTTCCTGTCTTTTTTTATTTTTTTTTTTTTTTTATCAATCAGATCTTTTATTTTATTCTTTGTCGATAAATCCTTTTTTGAATCTTGAAATTTTTTTTGAATAGATGATTCATAAATTGTATGATTTTTTATTAGAGAATCTTTTGCTTTTTTAGTTTGACTTGATTCATATCTTTTTTTTTTTAACTTGAATATCTTATTTTCTTTTAACAAGTTTTTTATTTTTCTTTTTAAAAATATTATTTTATCTTTTAATTTTAATAACAACTGAGTTCTTTCGTTACTCATTATCATAAAACGTTGAGGCGTGAAAGAAATATTTTTCAATTTTCGAAATTTTTTTTCTAGTTTTTTAAAGATGGGTTTACAAAAGGGGGGACTTTTTCGGGGAGGACCAAAAGGAATTTCAGCTTCCATTCCCCAAACTGTTAAAAAAAAAAAATCTTCTTTATTTTTGAAATTTTTTTTTTTTTTCATTAAATTACTAAGATTCCTATGAAAGGGTCGGGTCTTAGATCTGTACCAAGGTTTTAAGTGGAAAGGAAATATAATCTTTATTTGAATACCATCTAGTAACCAATTTTTTGGAAATTCCCTTTCTGATAATTGAACCCCATTATAAGTACATTTAACATGTATCTCCCTATTCCATTGGTTAAAATCCTCAGACCACTCGGGAAATTGAAATAAAAGCATCCGGACGATATTCTTAGCTATTATCAATGAAGGTAATATAATATATTTTCTAAGATTGGATTGGGTTACTAACATACAACCTCTCATTGCTTGAGCCAATGGAATGTTATCCCAAGTTTCCGCTATTTCTATACACGTTTTTTCGTCTATTTTATATTTCTTGTTTTTCGTTATTTCTTTTATCTTTTCCTCTTTATAATCCGAAATTTTGAGTTGTGTATTTTTCTTAATTGCATTCATAAATTTCATCAGTTCATAAATTTTAAAATTCAAATACAAAAACAATAGTTTATTATCATTTCGTTCCAAAAAAAGTGGAGAGTGTAGATTGTTTTGGAACAGCTTTAAAATGGCCGTTTTACGCCTTTGGATGCGCCTTGAACCTTTGATTATATCTCGACGAAAATCTGATTGGTATGAATAACGTATTAAAGCCACTTCCTCGGAATTTGTCTGTTTATCGGTAAAAATAATTACACGTTTGGCTTTTCTTGAACGAATACCATGATCCTCCGCCAATCGGTCTTCCGAATTAACCCTTTCCTGTTGTTCCAACTCGTCAATTAATTTGTATGACCAGTGGGATATTTTTTTATGTATTCCTTTTACTCCATCCAATTTTTTTATAATGGATTTATTATGATTATTATTTATAACTA